AACTTATTATTAGAAAATAACCAATATACATTCTTAGTAGATCCTAAACTAACTAAAGTTAGTATAAAAAAGGCAATTGAGTTTTTATTTGATGTAAGTGTTATTAAAGTTAATAGTTGTAACTTACCTAAGAAAAAACGTCGTGTGGGTCAATTTACAGGTGTTAGACCTCGTTACAAAAAAGTAATCGTGAAATTAGCAAAGGATAATAAAATTGATCTCTTTTCTACTAACTAATCACATAACTATTAAATAAAGAGGAAGAGGAATAATATTTATGGCTATTCGTATTTGTAAAGTTTATACTGTTGGTACAAGAAATACTGTTTTTTCTTCTTTTGATGAAATTACTAAAACAAAACCAGAAAAAAAGTTAATTGGAAGAAACCATCGAAAAAAAGGTCGCAATAATCAAGGGTTAATTACAACACGCCACCATGGTGGTGGTCATAAAAGAAGATATCGTATTATAGATTTTAAACGTAAAAAACATGATATTTTAGGTAATGTTTTTGCTATTGAATACGATCCTAATCGTAATGCTAGGATTGCATTAATTCATTATGAAAATGGTGATAAAACTTATATAATTTGTCCTGATTCTTTAAAAATTGGTAGTAAAATAATGTCTGGACCTAATGCTCCTGTTGAAATTGGTAATGCATTACCTTTAGAAAATATACCTTTAGGTACTTCTATCCACAATATAGAATTATCGTATAATAAAGGTGGTCAAATTGTTCGAGCAGCAGGAACTTCAGCAAGAATCTTAGCAAAAGAGAATAACTATGTCACAGTACGTTTACCCTCTAAAGAAATTAGGATTGTTCATAAAAGTTGTTATGCAACAATTGGGATCGTAAGTAATCGAGATAGTAATAATATTAAATTAGGGAAAGCAGGCCGTAAACGTTGGCTTGGTATTAGACCAACAGTGCGTGGTTCTGTTATGAATCCTTGCGACCATCCACATGGTGGTGGAGAAGGTCGTGCAACTATTGGACGTCCAAAAGCTTATACTCCTTGGGGTAAAGCTGCACTTGGTGTGAAAACAAGAAAAAAAGATAAATACAGCGATATTTATATAGTTCGTTCGAGAGTATAAAACTAACTGTTCTTTTAATTATTTTTATAATTTTATCTTCAAATAAATTTATGGCAAGATCTTTTCGTAAAGGCCCTTTTATAGCTTATCATTTGCTACAAAAAATTGAAAAAATGAATAAAACTGGGAAAAAAACTTCAATTAAGACTTGGTCACGCTCATCTATGATTATTCCAGCGATGATCGGCCATACAATTTCAGTATATAATGGTAAAAAGCATATCCCGCTTTTTATATCTGATCAAATTATTGGTCATAAGCTTGGCGAATTTATACCAACTAGAAATTTTCGTTCACATATAAAAAGTAGTGATAGACGTACAAAAAAGAAATAAATATTTAACAAATAAATGAAAGATAAACAAACAGCAAAAGCTGTCAGCAAATATATTAGAATATCATCACATAAAGTGCGACGTGTTTTAGACCAGATTCGTGGACGTTCATATCTAGAAGCTTTAATGTTATTACAATTTATGCCTTATAGAGCTTGTGGTCCAATTTGGCAAGTATTAAACTCAGCCGCTGCAAATGCTGAAAATAATAATGGTCTAAATAAAGAAGATCTAATTGTTAAAACAGTCTTTGCTGATCAAGGTCCAGTATTACGTAGGTTTAGACCACGTGCACAAGGTAGAGGTTATCAAATCCGTAAACCAACTTGTCATATTACCATAATTTTAGAACCTAATACTTAATAGATTCATAAAAAAAATTTTAATAAAATTAATACGAGACTAGATTATGGGACATAAAACACATCCTTTGGGCTTTAGACTGGGAATTATACAAGAAGATAGATCATTATGGTATAGTGGAACAAATTCTTATATTTCTTTTTTAAAAGAGGACTATACGATTCGAGAATATATCTCTAAATTTCTGATTTCAAATAACGTAGGCTATTCAGGTATTACTAAACTTATTATTAAACGTAATGAGACAAAAAAAAGACTTTATATTGAAATACAATCTGTAGTGCCTGGTCGTATTGTAGGGAAATCAGGATCATTATTAAGAACATTAGACCAAGAACTTAGTGCACTTCTAAAAAACAAAAAAGTTTTAATTAATATTGTTGAAATTACAAAACCATATACGGAAGCTAGTATATTAGTTGACGTCTTAGTAAAAAAATTAGAAGAACGGGTTTCATTCAGAAAATGTATCCGAGAAATCCTTCGACGTTACAGAACAGAAGACGAATTAAAAGGAATTAAAGTTCAAATAGCAGGTCGTTTAAATGGTGCTGAAATTGCGAGAACGGAATGGGTTCGTGAAGGACGTGTTCCTCTTCAAACATTACGTGCTAATATTGACTATTCTTATAAAGTAGCTCAAACAACATATGGTATTTTAGGGATTAAAATATGGCTTTTTAAAAATGAGATATTAACGAAAAAAATTATTTAATAACATTATAAAATTTAAGAAAATGCTTAGCCCTAAAAAAACAAAATTTCGAAAACAACACCGTGGTAGATTAAAAGGAAAAGCCTCAAGAGGAAATAAAATTAGTTTTGGGGATTATGCTATCCAAGCATTAGAACCTACTTGGTTAACATCCCGTCAAATTGAAGCTACAAGAAGAACAATTACACGATATACAAAACGTGGTGGTAAGTTATGGATAACGGTTTTCCCAGATAAACCAGTAACTGCTAGAGCCGCAGAATCAAGAATGGGATCAGGGAAAGGATCAGTTGACTATTGGGTAGCTGTAGTTAAACCTGGAACTATTTTGTTTGAATTAAGCGGTGTCCCTTTAAAACTTGCAAAAGAAGCAATGATGATTGCTTCTTATAAGTTACCAATTAAAACAAAATTTCTTATAAATTAAAGAAGAAAGTATACCTATTATGAGTTTACCGAAAATCGATGAAATTAAAAACTTAGATAAAAATGAGTTAGAAAATGAGATTTTAAATATAAAAAAACAATTGTTTAAATTGCGTTTACGCCGTGGAGCAAAACAATCTTTTAAATCTCACCAATTCAAACATGGAAAGCATAGGTTAGCACAGTTATTAATGATACAAAAAAGTAATTAGAAAATTATCTTAAGGAATAATGATTTATGGTTAAACTGCAGAGACTTGGTATTGTAATAAGCAATAAAATGCAAAAAAGTGTTGTTGTTGCTGTTGAGTATCGTTATAAACATAAGTTTTATTCAAAAATTATAGTTAGAACAAAACGTTATTTAGCACATGATGCAGAGGATATTTGTAATATTGGGGATGAGATATTATTAGAGGAAAGTAGACCATTAAGCAAAAAAAAACGTTGGATAGTAAAAAAAATACTAAATAAAGCAGTAATCGTTAATTAAGTTTTTAAAATTTATTATGATACAACCACAAACGTATTTAACAGTAGCAGATAATACAGGTGCAAAAAAAATTATGTGCATTCGTGTACTAGGTGGTCGTCGCAAATATGCAAAACTTGGTGATATTATTATTGGAGTTGTGAAGGAAGCAACACCAAATATGTTAACTAAAAGGTCTGATATTGTTAAAGCTGTTGTTATAAGAACAAAAAAAGCTGTTTCACGTAAAGATGGAACTAGTATTAGTTTTGATGATAATGCAGCTGTTATTATTAACATGGACAAAAACCCAAAAGGTACAAGAATTTTTGGCCCAATTGCAAGAGAAATTCGTGATAAAGATTTTACTAAAATTGTTTCATTAGCGCCTGAGGTTATTTAAATGAAGAAAAAAGCTACTTTACAAATGAAGGTACATGTAAAATTAGGGGAAAAAGTAAAAATAATTTCTGGCCAAGAAAAAGGAAAAGTAGGGCTTGTCAAAAAAATAATAAAACAAGAAAACAAACTTATTATTGAAGGTATCAATATAAGAATTAAACATGTTAAACCTACCCGTCCCGAAGAGAATGGTCAAATTAAAAGGATTGAATTTCCAATCCATAGTTCAAATGTATCACTTTACCAGGAGTAATATTTTATGATAAATGATAATGAAATCGAGGCAAAAAATTTAAAATTTTTATATAAAGATTTAGTATTCCCTAATTTAGTTAAACAATTTAACTATAAGAATAACCATCAAGTTCCAAAATTAGTTAAAATCCAGCTAAATCGCGGTTTAGGTGTCGATGGTCAAAATAACAAAACATTACAAAAGTCTGTTGATGAAATGCGTTTAATCACAGGACAACAGCCAATATTAACAAAAGCAAAAAAATCTATAGCAGGTTTTAAAGTTCGAGAAGAAATGGTTTTAGGTATAACAGTAACTCTTAGAAGTAAGAAAATGTATGCTTTTTTAGAAAAATTAATTCATCTTGTTTTACCAAGGATTAGAGATTTTAGGGGTTTAAGTTTAAAAGGTTTTGACCGTAATGGTAATTATAATTTTGGATTAAAAGAGCAGTTAGTATTCCCTGAGATTAGCTATGAAAATGTAGATCAAATAAAAGGCTTTAATATTTCCATAGTGACAACAGCACAAACAAAAACTGAAGGTATTGCTCTTCTAAAAGAGTTTGGTTTCCCATTAACTGATTAAAAAGGAGTATGAAAATATAGTGACAACAGATATTATTGCAGACACACTAACTCGCATTAGAAATGCAAATTTGGTCCGTCACCAAATTGTCCGAGTTATAAAGACGAAAGTAACTTATTCAGTTGTAAAAATTTTAAAAGAAGAAGGTTATATTTCTAATTTTGAAGAAATTGAAGTTTCTAATAGAAAATACTTATTACTTTGTTTAAAATACCACAGTCAAAAAAGACAACCAATCATTACAGGTATTAAAAGAATAAGCAAGCCTGGTTTAAGGATTTATGTGAATAAAAGCAATTTACCTAATGTTTTAAGTAATCTAGGGATAGCTATATTATCAACTTCCAAAGGAATTCTTACAAATAATAAAGCAAAAAAATTAGGCGTCGGTGGTGAAGTTATTTGTTATATTTGGTAATAAAGGTTTAAATTTATATGGGAAGAATCGGTAAATTACCTATAAAGGTACCATCTAATGTTCAAGTTGAGGTTAATCAAAACAATATCGAGGTTTCAGGACCACATGGGAAACTTTTTAGAAAAATTTCAGATTTAATTTCAGTTGAATTACGTGATAATATTATTTACGTCACTAAAAATGAAAATACACGAATCGCCAACCAACTCTATGGTCTAAGTAGAACCTTAATTAATAATATGGTTGTTGGGGTTTCACAAAAATTTGAACGTACACTTGAACTTAAAGGGGTTGGTTATCGTGCTCAATTAAAAGATAAAGATTTAGTTCTAAACTTAGGTTATAGCCATCCAGTTTTAATAGCAATACCACTAGGTATTGAGATTAAAGTAGAAAAAAATGTAGGGATAATTATTACAGGGTTTGATAATGAACTTGTTGGTCAATTAGCGGCAACAATAAGAAGTAAACGTCCTCCTGAACCATATAAGGGTAAAGGCATATTATATAAAGGTGAAATCATTAAACGTAAAATAGGAAAATCAGGGAAATAATAAATTATGGGAAAGAGAGAAAAGAAAATAATTAAAGGTAATAACCTTAAACCACGCTTAGCTGTTTTTCGTTCAAATAAACATATTTACGCTCAAGTTATTGATGATTCCTGTTCAAAGACAATTATAAGTTGTTCTACTTTAGAATTAGAAGTAAAAGCAAAATGCGAAAAAACTTCAAACAAACTGGCTTCAAAAATTGTCGGCGAAATTATTGGAACACGATTATTAAAAGAAAATATCAACGAAATAATATTTGACAGAGGGAAAAAATCTTATCATGGGAGAATAAAAGAACTAGCCGAGGGTGCTAGGTTAGTTGGGTTAAATTTTTAGTAATTATAGGTTTTAAATATAAATTTATTTAGTATTTTAGCACATTTATGACCACTCCAAATAAAAAAGTTCGTTGGGAACAAAGGGTAGTAAAAATTTCTCGGGTTTCAAAAGTAGTAAAAGGTGGGAAAAAAATAAGCTTCCGAGCAACTGTTGTTGTTGGTGATATGGAAGAAAGAGTCGGAGTAGGTGTAGGTAAAGCTGAAGAAGTGAGTACTGCTATAAAAAAAGCAGAAACTGATGCAAAAAAAAATGTACTAACAATTCCTATTGCTGAAGGCAAAACAATTCCTCATGCTATGGTTGGTATATCAGGTGGTTCTAAAGTTTTTATTAGACCTGCGGTACCAGGAACAGGTGTTATTGCTGGGGGTTCGGTACGTATTGTTTTAGAACTTGCGGGTATTAAAAACATTTTATCAAAACAACTTGGTTCTAATAATCCTTTAAATAATGCTAGGGCTACTATCGTTGCTTTACAAAGTTTAAATACAATTGAGCAAGTGATGCAAAAACGACAAATATCCCTAGAACAAGTGTTAGGGAAATAAGGACAAAACTAAAGAGATTAGTGGAAAAAATATTTGTTAATATAAGAAAAATATCTATTTATTTAAATTTTTCCATGAATTTACAATTACGAAGTAAAAATACTCCTTCTTTTCGACAACGTTTCTTTTTAACAATTGGCTTACTTACATTAGTTAGGATAGGTAGTTTTATACCGCTTCCGTATATAGATATTAAAACATTTTCTCCTTTATTAGAATCAAATACTTCAACAACTGCAGTTGCTACGATTTTGAATAGTTTTTCTGGAGGTGAAAATGCTTCTTTTAGTATATTAAGTCTTGGGATTTTACCTAATATAAATGCTTCTATTATAATCCAACTTTTAACTACTGTTAACCCAACTCTTTTAAAATTACAAAAAGAAGAAGGTGAATATGGTCGACGTAAGCTTACAGACTATACCAGATATTTAACTTTTTTTTGTGCTATTATTGAAAGTATTGTCACAACTTATAGTTTTCGTCCATTAATATTTAATTGGAACGTTTTGGTATTAATTCAACTAAGCCTAACATTAATAGCAGGATCAATGATTATTTTATGGTTTAGTGAATTGATTACAAAAGATGGTATAGGTAATGGATCATCTATATTAATTTGTTTTAATATTGTTTCAAATTTCCCTGACCAACTTAGAGCTATGATTTTAGCTTTGTCAAACCAAAATATTATAGTTAGTTTTTTTATTGGTGGGATATTCCTATTAACAACAGTTGGGTGTATTTATATCAATGAGGCAATGGTAAAAATTCCATTAGTTTCTGCAAGTCAATTATTACGTAATGTTAATAAATTTTCATTATGGAATAATAGTAATTTACCTCTTCGTGTTAACCAAGCAGGAGTAATGCCTTTAGTTTTTACTTCTTCGGTAATGGTTATTTTATCTTCTCTTACTAATTTAATCTACGGACAACTTATTAATATTGAATTATTTTCTTTTTTAAATTCTCTTTCTACAAATGTAACTTTGGGGGTTGGGAAAATTTTTTATTGGTCTACCTATGGTATATTAGTCTTTTTTTTTACATCATTTTATTCTACTATACTTTTAGACCCAAAAGATATGACTGAACAATTTCGTAAAAATTCTGTTACAATAAAAGGAATCACTCCAGGGAAGTCAACACAAAGTTACTTATCAATAACTATTAAAAGATTAACAATTTTAAATGCGGTCTTTCTTATTGGTGTTCTTATTCTACTGAATGGTTTAGAGTATTTATTACCAGTAAATAATTTAAATTTACGTGGGTTTGGGTTAACTTCTCAACTTATTTTGGTTAACGTTTTAGTAGATACTTTTAGGAAAGTTAGGAATTTATTAAACGCTGAAACTATGTTTTAATTTTTTGAAGGAAGGAAGCAATTTAAAACGATTTAAAATAAAAAAATTATATAATTTATAAAAAATATGAAAGTTAGACCTTCAGTAAAAAAAATGTGTGAAAAATGTAGAATTATACGTCGCCATGGTCGAGTTCAAGTAATTTGTACTAATCTGAAACATAAGCAACGACAAGGTTAAATTTAAAAAGAAAATGGAGATAAAATATGGTTCGATTTCTTGGAATAGATCTGGCAAACAATAAAAAAATTAAATATGCTTTAACTGGGATCTACGGTATTGGTTTATCTAGGGCGCAAGAAATTTTAGATACAGCCGGATTAAAAGATGCTGATGAAGCAGGTGTAAGAACAAAAGATTTATCTGATGAAGATATTAGTAACCTAAGAAAGGTTTTAGAAAAAAATTACCAACTTGAAGCTGACCTATTTCGTTTAACAAATTTAAATATAAAAAGGTTAATGGAAAATGGTTCAATTAAAGGCCGCCGACACCGTGCAGGTTTGCCTGTTCGAGGTCAACGAACAAGAACTAATGGTAGAACTAGAAGAGGAGGAAAAAAAACGGTGGCAGGAAAAAACAAGTAAATCATATTTAGAAAATTTAACCAAAGGTTGGAGAATGTAAGAAATGAAAAAAAAAATGAAGCGTACTATTGTTACTGGAACTATGCATGTACACGCTACTTTTAATAATACAATTGTAACGGTAAGTGATTTAAATGGAAACACACTATCATGGGCTTCATCGGGTACTGTCGATTTTAAGGGATCTCGAAAAGGTACGCCATTTGCTTCTCAAAAAGCTGCCGAAAAAGCTGCATTAATAGCGAAAGAAGCATATGGTCTTAAGAGATTAGAAGTTGTTATCAAAGGTTCTGGGCCAGGTAGAGAACCTGCTATTAGAGCAGTTTATCAAAAAGGAATAAGAATCGTTTCTATAAAAGATGTAACATTTATACCTTATAATGGTTGTCGCCCTCCTAAACGTAGAAGAGTTTAAAATGAATTAGCTTAATTTTTTTGTAAAAATAACAAAATAGTTCAGTTTTATAAAAGGAACTACAACATATAGATATCTGTTATAGCTCTATACAACTAAAATATATAGATATTAACCAAAAGGAGATAAATAATGAAGATAAATAGTAAATGTAAGTGTGTAGACTTAGATTTATTAAACCGTAATGAATTTTATGGGCATTTTGTTTTTACTTCATTAGAACAAAGTGAGGGGACTACAATTGGTAATATGTTAAGACGTGCTTTACTTTCAAATTTATATGGCTTTCGGATTACTGGTGTTCGGGTTGCCGGTGTAAATAATGAATTCACTCCTTTAGAAGGGGTTCGTGAAGATCTTCTTGAGATTATATTAAATTTAAAAGAAATTATTATATATGACCAAAATAACACCGGTCAAGCTTGTTATGGGCTTTTAAAAGCACAAGGGCCAGCTATAATAACTGCAGGAGCTCTTACTTTACCTAACGGTATTAAAGTTTTAAATCCTAGTACTCATTTATTAACAATTTCTGATGAATCAGTAATTGAATTAGCAATAAAAATAGAATATGGGAAATCTTATATTCTAGCTAAAAACCAAAAACTAGAAGGAGCTACGGATTTTATCCCAATCGATTCTAATTTTGCACCAGTATTGAAGGTTAATTCTTATATTAAACCATTACCGCAGGATGTTGAAAATACAAACGAAGAACTTCACTTAGAAATTTTTACTAATGGTACTTTATTACCGCATCAGGCATTGATACAAGCCCGTAATATGATAGGGTATATGTTATCAACAATTACTAATATGGAGTTTCCTTGTTTTGATTATAAGGAAATAGAAAAAGAAAAACCTATTAAAAAAGATAGGGTTTCTATAAATGCACCACTAGAGATTGATAAAACAATAAAAAACCCCAAAGTAAAGTTAAAGAAAGAAACAATCGAAGTTCTAGAAACGGAAATAAAATCTGGAAAAGAAAAAATTGAAATTATAGAAAACATAGAAAAGCAAAAAAAAGAGAAAACTAGTATTAGTAAAAAAAGTACACCAGAAGAAAGGTTACTAAAACGCGTGACTGATATGGAGAGTGGATCTTTAAAAGGCTTAGGTTTATCAAACCGAATAATTAAGTCTTTAAATAAGGTTAATATCAATTTTACTTGGGATTTAATGGAATACCCTTCTCCTAACTTAATAACTATAGAAGGGCTAGGTCCAAAATCAGTAGAAGAAATAAAGAATAAATTAACGCTTTTTTATGAGCCACCTAATGATTAGTACTTTATACTCTTGGAATTTTTATCCGCATTCAACTTTATTATAGAATTTAATATTATTATGAAAGATACTTTTATTCCGTCGAAACTTGATTTAAAACAACAATGGTATATAATTGATGCAAAAGATAAATGTTTAGGTCGATTAGCTACGGAAGTATCTAATTTACTAAGAGGTAAAAATAAAACTATTTTTACACCTGCACAAGATGTTGGTGATTACATTATAATAGTAAATGCAAGTGAAATAAATGTAACCGGTAAGAAACGAGTACAAAAATTATACTTTCGCCATTCTGGTCGACCTGGTGGAAAAACAGTTGAAAGTTTTGAAGATTTACAAATCCGTATACCAGAACGTATTCTTGAAAAGGCCATTAAAGGAATGCTTCCAAAAAATCGTTTGGGTCGAAAACTATTTACAAAATTAAAAGTATATAAAGGTCAAGAGCATCCTCATATGTCTCAAAAACCTCAAAAAATAGAATTATAATAATTAAAGTCTATGACAAGTACAAAACAAACTAATCCTCATATTTATGGGATTGGTAGAAAAAAAGAATCTACAGCAATCGTTTATTTAGTACCTTTTACAGAATCAACTTCTCAGATAACATGTGAAGTAAATGGTCATAAAGCAGAACAATACTTTCAGCAAAATTTTACTTATTTAAACCAAATAAGTTTACCTTTAAAAAAAGTTAAATTAGATAAAAAGTATAAAATTATTGCTAATGTTAAAGGCGGTGGTTTAACTGGACAGGCTGATTCAATAAGATTGGGAATTGCAAGAGCTCTTTGTAAAGTGGATAAGATTAATTTTAGACCTATTTTAAAATTTGAAGGTTTTTTAAAACGTGATGCACGAATTAAAGAACGTCGTAAATATGGTTTAAAAAAAGCCAGAAAAGCTTCTCAGTACTCAAAACGTTAATCCAAAGCAATATTTTACTATATACTTATTATAAACATTATTTATATGCCTAAAAATAATATACATCCAAAATGGTTTAATGATACAAAAGTCTATTATGATGGTCAATTAATCATGATTGTAGGTTCAACAAAACCTGAATTACATGTTGATATTTGGTCAGGTAACCATCCTTTTTACACAGGGTCACAAAGAATAATCGATACCGAAGGTCGTGTTGAAAGGTTCTTAAAAAAATATAAAATTGAAGATGTAGTTAGCTAAAACCTATAAATTAATTAATTAATGAAAATTTAAATATATGCCAACTATACAACAACTTATTCGAGTACGACGTAAAAAAATTCAACCACGAACAAAATCACCTGCATTAAAAAGTTGTCCTCAACGTAGAGGTGTATGCACGAGGGTTCATACAATTACACCAAAAAAACCAAACTCAGCAATACGAAAAGTAGCTCGAGTGAGGTTAACTTCCGGGTTTGAAGTTACAGCCTATATACCTGGAATTGGTCATAACTTGCAAGAGCATTCTGTAGTTTTACTTCGTGGTGGAAGGGTAAAAGATTTACCAGGAGTACGTTATCATATTATTAGGGGAACTCTGGATACAATTGGGGTAAAAGATAGACGTCAGGGTCGTTCAAAATATGGTATGAAAAAACCAGTAAAATAAAAAAAGGTTAATAAAATAAATTATGTCACGTCGTACAAATAAAAAAAGAAAATTTCCCATAGCTGACTCAGTTTATGATAGTTTTTTAGTAAATTTAATGATATCAAAAATTTTAAAAAGTGGCAAAAAAACTGTAGCACAAAAAATAATTTATGAAGCGTTTGATATTATAAAAGAGAGAACAAATAATCAGCCATTAAAGATTTTTGAAAAAGCCGTAAAAAATGTAAGTCCTGCAGTTAAAATAAAAGCTAAGCGTGTTGGAGGTTCTACTTACCAAGTTCCTATTGAAGTAAAAAAATTTAGAGGTATTAATTTAGGTTTATGTTGGATTATCCAGTTTGCTAGAGCCCGCTCCGGAAAAACAATCGCAATCAAATTAGCAAATGAGATTATTGACGCTTCTAAGGGCTCGGGTAATGCAATCCGTAAAAAAGATGAAACTCACCGTATGGCAAGATCAAATAAAGCTTTTGCCCATTTCCGTTCTTAAGCATTTTTATTAATTAAATCGTATTTAATTAAACGCCAAAAGTAAAAAATATAAAATAACATAAGGACTATATATTATGGCTCGTGAAAAATATGACCGTACGAAACCACATATCAATATTGGAACAATTGGACATGTAGATCATGGTAAAACTACATTAACAGCTGCAATTACTGCTGTTTTATCACTTACAGGGGATAATACTAATGCAAAAAAATATGAAGATATTGATGCAGCACCTGAAGAACGTGCACGTGGAATTACAATAAACACTGCACATGTAGAGTATGAAACAGAAAGTCGTCATTATGCCCATGTAGATTGTCCAGGACACGCAGATTATGTTAAAAATATGATTACTGGTGCTGCACAAATGGATGGAGCAATTTTAGTTGTTTCAGCAGCTGATGGTCCTATGCCTCAAACACGTGAGCATATTTTATTATCTAAACAGGTTGGTGTGCCGCATATTGTAGTGTTTTTAAATAAAGAAGATCAAGTAGATGATCTTGAATTAGTAGAATTAGTGGAACTAGAAGTTAGAGAGCTATTATCTAATTACGATTTCCCTGGTGATGATATCCCAATACTAACTGGTTCTGCTTTACAAGCTCTTGATGCTATTAATAATGAACCTACTTTAAAAAAAGGTGATAATAAATGGGTTGATAAAATTTATACCCTAATGGATTCAGTTGATAGTTATATTCCGACACCAATCCGTGATGTTGATAAACCATTCCTAATGGCAATTGAAGATGTTTTTTCAATTACTGGCCGAGGAACAGTTGCTACTGGTAAAATTGATCGTGGGATTGTAAAAGTAGGTGAAACAGTAGATTTAGTTGGTTTAGGTGATACTAAATCAACAACAGTAACTGGTGTTGAAATGTTCCAAAAAACTTTAGATGAAGGTGTAGCAGGAGACAATGTAGGAATTTTATTACGTGGATTACAAAAAGATGATATAGAACGTGGAATGGTTTTATCAAAACCTGGAACAATCACACCACACAACACTTTTGAATCTGAACTTTATATTTTAACGAAAGAAGAAGGTGGTCGTCATACTCCATTTTTCCCAGGATATAGACCTCAATTCTATGTACGAACAACAGATGTTACAGGTGAAATCTTAAGTTTTATTACTGATGAAGGTGAAAAAACATTAATGGTTATGCCAGGGGATCGTGTTAAAATGACAGCAAAACTAATTTCTTTAATTGCGATTGAAGAAGGAATGCGATTTGCTATTCGTGAAGGTGGTCGAACTATTGGTGCTGGTGTTGTTTCAAAAATTATTCAATAAGTTATATTTTTATGTCAAAAGAAAAAATACGAATTATTTTACAGTCTTTTAATCATTTAGTTTTAAATGAATGCTGCAAAAAAATATTAGACGCTTTAGCGAATGAAAAATCGATTTTAAATGTAGCGGGCCCTATATCATTCCCTACAAAAAAAAGATCATATTGTGTTTTAAGATCTCCACATGTAAATAAGGACTCTCGAGAGCAGTTTGAAATACGTCGATATAAAAAGATTATTGACATTCAATCGGATTCGAAAGAAATCGTTAATACTCTATTAATATTAGACCTTTCACCAGGTGTATCGACTGAATTATATAGTTACAAATAGTATTATTGTTTCTGTTCTAGTTTTAAAGTTAAAACTAGAACAGAAATAATAATACTATGCGGCTATTAACTCTTCTTGTTTAAAATTTGATGTATTCGTGCCACTGTAGTTGACTTTTACAAATCTAACTAAGACGGGGTAATTTGAAGCAACTTTTTCTACTATTACAACAGTTCCAACATCATTATACCAATATGATTCTTTTCTTAAAATACGTACTTTTGCTCCTTTTTCTACCATAGTATTGTAGTTTTTTAGAAATAATTTAATTAATAGTTATAAATCAAATTATATTTTGTTTTTTATTAAGTTTACATAAAATTTTTATTTAGTTGTTTTTTAATCTGATATGTGTTAATAATATAATATTATTAACGTTTGCTAAGGAGAGGCATTTATGAAAAATGAAACCCCAAAGATTTTCTATATACTTTTGGTTGGGTTAGCAGTTATTTCAGGGTTTGTTTATTTTAAGTGGGATAACTTTTTAGAATTGGGAAGTAATTTAATTAATTTTAAAGAGAGTCACCCAAGTGAAATGATTTCTTTTGATAAGTTTTTAAGTTATTTAGAAAATGGTGATATAAAAAAAGTAGATTTATATGAAAATGCTGAAATCGTAGTATTTGATGCTTTTGGTTCTTTAGGTGATAAATTACAACATATCGGTGTAAAAGTACCTATCCGTAATTCATCTTTAATTTTAAAATTAAGAGAATTTCAAATAGACTTTACAGCTCACCCAGCTGTGACTTTTGAATCAGCATGGTCTATTCTAAGTGCTCTTTTAGTTCCGGTTTTACTTTTAGTTGTTTTCCAACTATTTTTTTCTGAAGGTAGTAATTATGACTTCTTTGGTAACTTACGTAAAGCTCGTGCAAAAATTCAATTAGATGCAAATACTGGCGTTTCCTTTAGTGATGTTGCTGGTATTGATGAAGCTAAACAAGAATTCGAAGAATTTGTTTCCTTTCTTAAAATGCCACAATTGTTTACAGCCGTTGGTGCTAATCCTCCAAAAGGAGTAATAATAGTTGGACCTCCTGGAACAGGGAAAACTTTATTAGCAAAAGCAATTGCGGGAGAAGCAGGTGTGCCATTTATTAGTATTTCTGGTTCCGAATTTGTTGAAATGTTCGTTGGGATAGGTGCTTCCCGCGTTCGTGATTTATTTGAGACAGCAGAGCGAAATTCTCCATGTATTTTATTTATTGATGAAATTGATGCAATCGGTAGACAAAGGGGGACAGGTGTTGGAGGGACTAATGATGAGAGAGAACAAACATTAAATCAAATTTTAACCGAGATGGATGGGTTTAAGCCTACAAGTGGTATAATTGTTATTGCAGCTACAAACAGAGCTGATGTTTTAGATTCCGCTTTATTACGTCCTGGTCGTTTTGATCGACAAATAACAGTTAACTTACCTGATATCTATGGGCGTATAGAGATTTTGAAAGTTCATAGTCGAAATAAAAATATAGACTCTAAAACATCTCTTAAATTTATTGCACAAAGAACTGCTGGTTTTTCAGGGGCCGATTTAGCTAATATACTTAACGAGGCTGCAATTTTAACAGCTCGTGCTAACCTAGAGACAATATCAATTAAACAAATATATACAGCTATTGAAAGAATTATTGCTGGTCTAGAGGGAGTTCTTTTAAATGACTCTAGAAATAAAAGGTTAGTTGCTTACCATGAAGTTGGACACGCGTTAGCTGGTACTTTATTAAAAAATCATGACGATGTTCAAAAAGTAACTTTAATACCTCGTGGACGTGCCCAAGGATTAACTTGGTTTACACCGGATGAGCAACCTCTTTTAACGCGAGGACAATTATCTTCTAGATTAATAGGTACCCTTGGTGGAAGAGCAGCTGAAAAAGTTATTTTTGGGAAAATGGAAATAACAAGTGGTGCTAGTAATGACTTTTTTAAAGTAAATTCTTTAGCTAGACAAATGGTTACAAGATTTGGTATGTCTAGTTTAACGCCAATGGCCATGGATTTACCACAACCTTCAATTTTCTTTGGTCGACGTTTACAGACAAGACCTGATTGTTTCCTTGATGTTGCGGATCAGATTGATATGCAAATTATTGAAATTGTTGAAGACGGGTTTGATAAAGCTTGTACTATATTAGAAAGAAACCGTTTATTATTAGACCAATTAGCGACATTATTAACACAAATTGAGACAATTGATGGGAAAGATTTCGAAAAATTTGTAAGTAGTTATACTGGTTTACCTAAAAAAACTAAATTACAACCATTATCTTAATATCTTAAATCATAGGTACTGTTTCCTCTATTTAGTTACATTTTATTTTTAAATAAAATGTAACTAAATAGAGGAAACATTACCTATAACATTTAAGTTAATTACCTAAGCTTTGCCAATCTACATCAACATCATTTAAAATTAATGATGAATTATAGATTTGTAAAATAATTAATAAAAAAACTAAAAATAATAGCATAGCTATACCCATAAGTAATGTTGTAGCCCAACCTGGTGCTACTTTACCATATTCAGAATTTAAAGGTCTTAAAATATCACCTAATTTTGTTTTGAAAGCCATAATGTAATAAAGTTTAAGTTAATTAATAACAATTTCTTGTCAGTATAGTAATTTAATAATTATAAATAAAGTAAAAACTATGGAAACATCTACAATTTTAATAATTTTTGTATCTAGCTTATTAATAGGGATAACTGCGTATTCAACTTATACGGCGTTTGGGCCGGGGTCAAAATTTTTGAGAGATCCTTTTGAGGAACATGAAGATTAATACTTATAAATCAACTATTTATGGTTTGTCTTTCCTTATCTAATGAAATTTTAATTTTACATAGATAAGAAAAGACAAACTATAAATAGTTATTCTTTAAGTATTTTAGGTGGATCACGGAAGAAAACAGCAAAAAAGAGAACCATTAGTGTTCCTATCAATAAAGTTGCATACACTAATGCTGGTTGTGAAAGTTGTGAAAAGTCTATGCCCATATTTTTTCCTTTTAATTAATTAAAAAAATAAATTATACTACACCTTGTTTACGAGTTGTTTCATCACCTAATTTTTGGAATGCACCAAATTCTACTTGTTCAGTAACTTCTGAACCAATACCAGTAAACACATCACGGAATATAGTACGTGAACCATGCCATAAATGACCTAAGAAGAATAATAATGCTAAATTTAAATGACCAAAAGTATACCAACCACGTGGACTACTTCTGAATACTCCATCAGATTCTAAACTTGTTCTATCAAACTCAAAAACTTCACCAAGTTGAGCTTTACGAGCAAACTTTTTCACTGTTGGTGCATCTTTAAATGATTGCCCATTTAATTTACCACCATAGAAACTAACATTAACACCAACTTGTTCGATGCTATATTTAGATTCAGCACGTCTGAATGGTATATCTGCACGAATAATTCCATCCTTATCAATTAGGATTACAGGGAAAGTTTCAAAGAAAGCTGGCATACGACGTACAGCTAATTCTCGACCTTCACGATCTCTAAAAATTGGATGTCCTAACCAAGCTTCTGCGATACCATCACCTTTGTTCATAGGACCAGATCTAAATAAACCACCTTTCGCTGGGTTATTACCAATATAGTCATAGAAAGCTAATTTATCAGGAAGACTTGACCAAGCTTCACTTTCAGATAAACCTTCATTTAATGAAACTTCAACACGACGCTCAATTTCTTGTTGGAAATATCCACTATCCCATTGATATCTTGTTGGTCCAAATAATTCAATTGGAGTTGTTGCAGAACCATACCACATAGTTCCTGAAGTAATAAAAGCTGCAAAAAAGACAGCTGCAATACTACTAGATAATACTGTTTCGATATTACCCATTCGTAATGCACGGTATAAACGTTGAGGAGGTCGTAAAGTTAAATGGAAACCACCTGCTAAGACTCCAAAGCTTCCTGCCGCCATATGATGTGAGGCAATCCCACCAGGATTGAAAGGATTAAAACCTGAAGCTCCCCATGAAGGTGCTACTGGTTGAACTTGGCCTGTTAACCCATAAGCATCTGAAACCCAAATACCAGGACCAAAAAATCCAGTTACATGGAATGCACCAAAACCAAAACATAATAAACCAGATAAGAATAAATGTATACCAAAAATTTTTGGTAAATCTAAAGAAGGCTCACCTGTTCTTGGGTCACGGAATAATTCAAGATCCCAATAAACCCAATGCCAAACAGCAGCTAAGAAACATAAACCTGATAAGATAATATGACTATAGGCTACTCCTTCATAACACCATAAACTTACAATTGGTTCAGATCTTTCTCCGGCAATATCCCACCCTGTCCATGAGTCAGAAACACCTAATCTAGTCATAAAAGGCATAACAAACATACCTTGACGCCACATTGGGTTTAAAATAGGATCTGAGAAATCAAATATAGATAATTCGTATAATGCCATTGAACCAGCCCATCCTGCAACTAATCCTGTATGCATTAAATGAACTGCAATTAATCGGCCTGGGTCGTTAAGAACTACAGTATGAACACGGTACCATGGTAATGCCATTTGTTATAAGCTCCTAATTAAGTGAACATGTTTTTGACTTTCTTACTATGCAATTTATATATAAGGATGATAACTTTGACAAATTATCTAACTACCTGTACTATATATTAGGTTATTATTTAGATTAAAATAAATTTTGCTTGTAATATTTATTATTTTTAAACCAAATTTAATTCTATGGTATTTAAAATACACATTGTAAACTCAGACCTAGATATTGATCAAATTATTGATTGTAATGACGATCAAACTATTTTAGAAGCAGCTGAAGAGCAAGACTTAAATCTTCCATATTCTTGTCGTGCTGGGGCTTGTTCTTCATGTACAGGTAAATTAACATCAGGTGATGTTGATCAATCAGAACAAGCTTTTTTAGAAGAAGAACATCTTTCAGAAGGTTTTGTCTTAACTTGTGTAGCTTACCCTCAATCAGATTGTGAACTTACGTCTCATGCAGAAGAAGATATATTCTAAAAAATGGAAAAGCATTTATTAAAATAATTGTTTAACTACTCCTTTAGTAAATCTAAAGATCAATCATGTTTTTCTACATAGGGTAGAAAAACATGATTGATCTTTAGATTTACTAAAGGAGTAGTTAAACAATTATTTCAGTGTTACAACTGCACCAGCATCTTCAAGTATTTTTTTAGTTTCTTCTGCAGCCGCTTTTGTTAGTCCTTCTTTTATAACTTTTGGTGTATTTTCAACTAATTCCTTAGCTTCTTTTAGTCCTAGTTCTGTTACAGAGCGAACTACTTTTAAGATAGGGATCTTTTTATCTTTAGGCACTTCGTCTAAACTTACATCAAACTCTGTTTTTTCTTCCACTGCTTCAGCACCTTCAGAAGTGCCGCCACCTTGGCTCATCATCATAACTCCGCCGCCAGCAGATGCATCAACATCAAATGTTTCCTCTATAGCTTTAACTAGTTCTGCCGCTTCTAATAAAGTTAATGTTTTTAGTTCATCGATTAAAGTCGAAATTTTTTCAGTCATATTTTTATTTTTTATTTTTTAATTCGTTTGTCAAAAGATAATTATTAGTTTAATTAATTTAAAGTTTTAAGGCAGAAATATCAATTTCGATTGAAGGCCCCATTGTACTACAAATATGAAAAGTTTTAAAATAACGGCCCTTTACACCAGGAGGTTTATTATTTTCAATTGAAGTATAGACAGCAACTAGATTTTCTAATAAATCAGAATCAGCAAAATTACTTTTCCCAATCAATAAATGAACAATACCTGTCTTATCTGCTCTATATTCTAATTTACCCTTTTTAAATTCTTCTAAAGTTAATTTAACATCGGTTGTTACTGTACCAGCTTTTGGTGATGGCATTAACCCTTTTGGACCTAAGATTCTACCTAACTTAGCTAGTTTTGGCATCATGTCAGGTGTAGCAATTAGTATATCAAAATTTATATCACCTTTAGTAATTATTTCTATTAAGTCATCAGAACCAATTATATCAGCTAATTCTTTATACTCTGGTGTAATACTTTCTAAAGGCATTAATACTGCGATACGTTTTGTCTTACCAGTCCCTTTGGGTAAGATTAAGGTACTTCGTAATTGTTGGTCACTATATTTTGGATCAATTGATAAAGAAATATGTGCTTCAACTGATTCTATAAATTTGGCATTTGCAGTTTCTTTTAAAATACGAATTGCCTCATTTTGACTATATAAGCGTTTTTCTATTTTTTCTCTGTTCTCTTTCGTTCGCTTATTTAATTTCCTCATTCTTTTTTTGGACCCGTTATTTAAAATTTGTTAAATGTTAATCAGTTATTGTGATTCCCATATTTTTTGCAGTCCCTGCAATAATTTTAACAGCACTATCTAAATTTTTTGTATTTAAATCTGGTAATTTGATTTCGGCTATTTTTCTTATTTCATCTGCTGTGATTGATCCTACTATTTGTCTATTTGGTTCCGACGCACCTTTTTTTATATTAGTAGCTTTAACTAATAATACTGAAGCTGGTGGAGTTTTTAGTATAAATGTATAAGATCTATCTTCATATACTGATATTTCTACTGGAATAATTAAACCAATTTGATCAGCTGTTTTTGCATTATATTCTTTACAAAAAGCCGAAATATTAACCCCGTGTTGACTAAGAGCTGGACCTACTGGAGGCGCAGGAACAGCTTTACCTGCAGATAAAGCAAGTTTTATTATGCTAGTTACTTTTTTTGCCATATATATATTTTTTTTTGAATTTAATAATTTTAAAATTAAAAGTTTATTATAAGATTTCTAGTTTTTAATTTTTGTTAGAAGCCAATTTATCTTATTAGTTTTTATATGATACGCGCCCTGAAGGATTTGAACCCTCGACACTAGGTTTTGGAGACCTATGTTCTACCAACTGAACTAAGGACGCTCTAGAGACCAAACACAAAAGTATTTAAAATATATATTAAACTAATTCTATCTTCTAGGTCAAATTAAATTTTAACTAATTAGTAGGTATAAAAAAACTTATTCTATATTTTTTTATTAGTACATACTATAAAAGTTAGAAACCTAAGTTTATAAGATTAGAATAGGCAATTAAATATTAAAAAATCTAAGGTATTTTGGGTCAAAGATTAATTTTGTGGATCCAACTGGACCATTCCTATGTTTCGCTATAATTAGTTCAATTAGATTTTTTTCTACCGTATCTTTGTTGTAATACTCATCACGATATAGCATAATAACAACATCTGCATCTTGTTCAATGGAATTATGGATAATTAAATGGTTAGTTAAATAATTTGAATAATTTGAAATATGTAAATCATAAACAGGAGCTAACTTGTGATATCTTATTCTAGTTATTTTATCCCATGTAATGGAATACTTACTTAAATTATTTAAAGATCTAAATCCAAGCAATAATTTTGCACTAATAAAATTACCTAAAGCTAACTGGTCAATTTTTTTCCAACCCTTATCGGTTAAAATTTTATGATTACTACTTATTAGCAAAGACCACCCTAAATTACTTTCTAATCTATATACTGGTTTTTGCCCAGTAAATTTGATGTCGGAAATTTTTTGCTTAGATATACAATCACCCGTCCAACAAAAAATAGAATTATCTTTTATTTTCTTAAGTTGCGTATTAGCTTTTTTAACTGAAAAATTAATACAACCACTTTCTCTTAAGTCTGCTAAGATTGGTCTTTTATTTACCCTACTCTCTACATTTCTACTCAATTGAGATAAAACAATAACTGGGATATTTAAATCACGGGCTAGTTTCTTTAGAGCTCGTGTAATTTTAGAAAGTTCTTGGACTCTATTCGCATCTTGGTTTACACCTTCTAGTAATTGTAAATAATCAATGACTAACAAATTTATTTGGTTTGAAGATTCAAGATTAATTGTCTTTACTTTTAATTTAATTTCACCGACGGATAAATCTGGAGTATCATCAATAAAAAGTCTTAGTTGTGACAAACCCTGAATCGTATTATTTATTTTAATCCATTCAGTTTCTTTAATCCTTGATGCTCTTAATCTTGTGTTTGTTATTCCAACTTCAGAGGCCAATAATCTATAGAGCAATTGTTGGCGAGTCATTTCTAGACTAAAAAAAACTACTCCTGTTTTATGGTTTTGGGCAATATTTTTTGCTAAATTAAAAGCAAAAGCAGTTTTACCCATTGAAGGACGGCCAGCAATGATAATAAGATCAGAATTTTGGAACCCTTGAGTTATTATATCAAACTCTAGAAACGTTGTTTTTAATCCAGGTAATCTTGGTATTCTTAAACCTTCTTCAATTTCTTTTAAAACTTGTTGTAATCCTTCTTGGACACTAACCATATGTTTTTTTGATTTAGTTTCAGATATGAGGAAAAAATTTTGTTCAATTTTGGTAAAAATTGTTTCTAATGGTATTTCAGTTAAATAACCATTTTCAATTATTTCCTCCCCAAGTTCGATTAATGACCTTCTTAAATATTTTTCATAAATTAATGCTATATATTCTTCTAGATTACTTAAGGTATGCAT